TATCTTATCATTATTCATTATAATAAATAAAAGTTCAACTTTATAACTATTCTATTTTAGAATTACTACAGTCTAACTTATTATATAGTTGTTTACGTTTTACTTAAAAAAAAATAAACTAAACAATATTTCTATTCCCCGTTCAATTCAAATAGGATGGAATTTTATGAAAAAACTCAAAAGCCCCTTAGCCCCTTATCGGATTTGAACCGATGACTTACGCCTTACCATGGCGTTACTCTACCACTGAGTTAAAAGGGCTCTTATTAGTCAATTCTTGACTCAGTCAAGATCTATATACATAGAAAATCTATCTATGTACATATATTACATACAATACATAAATTTGTATATACTATACAATACATAAGTAGACTGATAGCAGCTAGTGACTCGTTTCGAAATGCGGTATGCGGTAGAGTCGAAATGTAGAAAATATAGGGTTTGTTTAACTTCCTTTTTTTCTTTCTAGTAGACAAAATCTTACTTATATCTTATATTATATATATATTATCTCTTAATATATACTTAATATATATTACTTATTTCTATTTTCTATAGAATTTCTATTCTATATAATATAGAAAATATATATAATTATATATAATTATATAAAATATAAAATTGAATATATAAAAAAATTAACTTATATAATATATAAATATTCAAAGTATTCGAATACTAAAATACTAGAAAATACTAATAAATTTAATTAAAATATAGAAATAGAATAAAATAAAAAATAGACATAGACTAATAATAGGCATAGACTAATAAATAGACTAATAATAAATAGATTCTAAAATATTAAAAAAAAAATAAAAAATAAATATATAAAAATAAATAATAATAAATAATATAGAAATTCGAATGGATTTTTTTAGATTTTTATATATTGAATATTGCATGGTTAGAATAGAATGAATGATTCCTAAATTGAAATGACAAAAAAACTCTATGGAATCATGTATGACGGAAAGATCCTTTGAATAGAAAATTATTCGATTATATTGACAATTTCAAAAACTGTTCATACTATGTTCATAGTATGATGGCAGTTGGGCACGTATGCCCCCATCGTCTAGTGGTTCAGGACATCTCTCTTTCAAGGAGGCAGCGGGGATTCGACTTCCCCTGGGGGTAGGGTACTACAAAAGGAAGTTGATCATGGATCATCAATAAGCCTAAATTTGAATTGATTCTTCCTGGGTCGATGCCCGAGCGGTTAATGGGGACGGACTGTAAATTCGTTGGCAATATGTCTACGCTGGTTCAAATCCAGCTCGGCCCAATAATTCGCTTATCCACAATGAGATGAAGATATTTGTCCTCCAGAACTGGCTGATACGCGGAATAAAAGAGTCCATTTTTCTGCTATATATATACTCGACTCTTTTATTTGTTTGCTGGATTTAATTTATTTGTTCCGGGAAATTTGGATCATGATCTAGGTTCATATCACGATCTTTAATTATTTAATAATAAATAAAAAAAGAAGACTGTTTTTCTTTATTGAAAGATTGATTCTCAATCGATTTTGAAATAAGTAAAAATTACTAGTAATTCATGTCGTTCTTACTAAAGTGGATATTCATGTAGATATCAATATATCACTCGTGTCTCTGTTACAACATGAAAATTCTAACTAGAAATGTTTTGAATCAAATGAGAAAAAAATGGATACTTAAGGTATACCTTAGTTCTCTGGGATTGTAGTTCAATTGGTCAGAGCACCGCCCTGTCAAGGCGGAAGCTGCGGGTTCGAGCCCCGTCAGTCCCGGCGGATCCAATAACCCATATAATATATAAAATATATCAATTCATCTTTCCACTTTCTGGGAAAAGGAAGACAATAGAATTTCACTTTCATTTCAATAGGGATTCTTATGATTCTTAGTTCTTTTTTCTTTCCATTTTTCATTTATTTCTCATGAAACAAACCTGAAATTTTTTATTACTTCAACTAGGACTGATCGCTGGGAGAGATATGTGGATTAGTACTATTTGTTATTGGAAAGATCCTATATTAGGATTCCAAGAGATACCGGGTCTGGTTTTTCAATTTCTCACGTCTATCTAATGGAATAAAGTCCCATATGCTTCTCGGGAGTACATACGCAAATGAAATTCGTTTATTGTACAATACACTATTTTTTGATTATTGTTACGCTGACAAAAAACTTTTCAGATTAATCCTATCTCTCTTTCTGTCGTCGATTTTGTGCCATCTCAATCACTAAGACTAAAAAATTTCAATTTGAAAATTTTATCTCATTCAAATTGCACCTTGAACTTTTCATATATCCGGTCCTAGTACTAACCCCCGAAAGGGGGGGTGGGGGGATATTAAGAAAAGAAAGATCAAACAAAGATCCTGCCCTTTTTAGAGGTAATGAAGAATCTTTTTTTCTTTCTTTTCCTTTTCTTATATTCAATTATATTAAATTTTAATTTTCTTATATTAATTTTTAATTAAATTAAAATGAATTTTGAATTAATTAATATTAATTAATTAAAGATAATTATTTAATTAAAGTTCTATCAAAAAAGAGCAAACACCCTAAAAAAAAAATACTAATAATGAATTTGATAGAATATTCGATTTTTTGTACCAGAACTCGTCTTTTTCACACTTTTCTTATTCTTCCAAGAAAAGGCCCAAGAAAAGGAAATCATAAAACAAGAAGTGGTAGAACTTTACTCCTTTTTGTTATTGTTTTTGGGTGGGGTATGGAAGTGGAAAAGGAAAAGTGGTCAGATGAGACTTCATCAGATGATTGATTGTACCCGGAAGACGGTAGGGAAAAAAAAGAATAAAAACGAATGATAAATAAAGGAATTCTTAATTAGATCGGGAATTCTTTTTTTTTTTTTTTGATTCAGTATGGATAAAAGACATTCCTATGTTATACTATTCAATTCGCGACGGCGAATTGATATGATATCTCAAATTCAGATATTGTTATTCATAATATTAATACGATTCAATATCATCAAGATGTAATTCATCCCATTGAATTTACACGAGAAAAGAAAAAAGGATCATCTCTATGGGATTAAATCCCGAGTTATTGCGAAGTAAAAAAACAATGAGATTATGGAAGTAAATATTCTCGCATTTATTGCTACTGCACTCTTCATTCTAGTTCCTACTGCTTTTTTACTTATTATCTATGTAAAAACGGTCAGCCAAAATGATTAATTTGAATAAAACTTGACTTCGTTATCAACGATTAAAAAAAAGGAAAGAAAAAAGGATTCCAATTTCGTTTCTTAAATGAAATGAGCAGGCTAGAATCAGCAGTATTCGATGAAATTTGATAGTATGGTAGAAAGATTCATTTCTTTCTACCATACATACTTTCTATTAGTTCTACTTTCTATTAGTTCTATTAGATTAGTGTTTTTTTATATCGTAGAAAGTTGTCCTATTTGTACTATACTATATAAAGATACAGACTAATTTTGATATAGATCAATCTACAATATGTATCTCCATATATGTTATGTACATATCGACTCCAATTCTATTTTTTTTTTTACATCTATTTGATCGATTTGTATTGATTCGGATCAATCCGAAATAATACAAATGCAACTCTGACTTTTCTTTTTCGAATTATTTCAAATATAAATCCCAGTATCCACCGAAAGAATCAAAGAAAGAAAAAAAAGGTATGGCATATAGTAATAAAAACCCAACTTAGTAATTTTTTTTATCATTCCCAAGAAGTAAAGTAATTAATTGACGGGTTGATATATGATCCAAAGAGTTTTCTGGTATGGAAACTTCTTCGAATTTCGAAAAGAAATGGTAAACCTCATTAATTTGTAACACTTAAACCATGATATGAAATGAATTGATAAAGAACAAATTCAGTTTCTAAAATAATAAAACAAGCGATAAGTGCCAAATATGCGACTCGTCCGAGTCAAGATCTTATTATGTGTATATCTTGTTGAACAGCCACTATGTCTATGTTCTTTCCTCTGGAAAGTACGTATCCGCTTAATTTTAATTTAAAATTTAAAATTGAATTTAATAAATTAAGAACGGCTTTCTCTTGAATTTGGATAAAGCGGAAAACAAAAAGGGTCTGTTGTTCCCCATCGCCCTTAATCTAAGAATTTAGTAAAAATTTGTTTGAAATAAATTTCCTATCATCTATATCTCCTCTCGAAATATAAACATGGGAATTATTGAAATATATCTTTGATTGACATTATTATCTTTAAAAACACTTTGCAGAACGATAATTGATACAGTTTGATTCCTCAACTCAAAACGCAATTTGTTAATTAGTATTTCTAGAGTCCACTTCTTCCCCATACTACAAGTGAAAGGGAAAATGTAAAGACTACCATTAAAGCAGCCCAAGCGAGACTTACAATATCCATGTGAATTATGTCCCCTATCTCTATAAATATGAAGGAATTTTTCCATTATTGTTCATTAATAATAGTGAAATTAATGGTACAGAGTCAAAAAAGAATTTTTTTTTTCGGACTATTTATTAATTTAATGAACCAATCCAATAAATACATACACATACATAGAACAAATCCCTATTACGATTTTTAATAGTCTATTCCACTCTTGACCGGTGGTTACAGAAAAGAAGTTCTTTTTGAGCATTTTCTATTTCTATAAAAGCCAATTATCCAATCGAATTCAAGGCCCAGTCAATAACCACTCCACTACTTTACTTACTAGAATCTTTCCTTGAATCCTAGATACAAGGATTTACCGAACTTTCACTTTTGAGAATCCCAGATGTTTAGAATCAAGTAGACCTCTGCCTCTCCTTCGGCCGGGGAATAATTTGGTGAGTTATAGGTTATATCAGTCGATAAGGGGTTTCGGTTTTTTGTTAATTAGAATCAGGCGACACCCGGATTTGAACTGGGGAAAAAAGGATTTGCAGTCCTCCGCCTTACCACTCGGCCATGCCGCCAAAACGATACAAAATAGATGATAGATGAAAGACCTCTTTGGGATG